ATAATATATCCAAATCTATTCCTTCCTGATTGAAGAAAGGAATTCCTATGACTCCAACGAACAACGTAAATAAAACTAATACAAGCATCGGAAATAACATAGTATTGTCTGACTCATGGGGATATGAGAAAGTGCTTTTAGTGCCAAAACGAGTAATACTAATAAAAGGCTGCACCGTGCTTCTTACATTTTCATTACTATTTTCATTACTATTAATTCGATATGTGTTTAAAAAATAAGTTTTTTCATTGTTTTTCGTCGTTAATAAATATAATAAACGCAAATTTTTTTTAATAATTTCGGGTCCTTCTTTATCTTTACCCCATAGAGACATTGAATAGAACGAACTGCTTTTTTTGCCACTGTAAGTTTGAAAATAAACGTTTAAATGTCCTTCAAAAGCAAGTAAATAAATCCGAAACATATAAAATGCAGTTAATCCTGCTGTGGACCAAGCTATTATTGCAAAAATAGGTGAATACAACCAACTATCATTAAGAATTTCATCTTTGGACCAAAAACAAGCAAGGGGTGGAATACCAGAAAGAGAAAGTGTACCCAATAAAAAAGCAGTTTTTGTAATTGGTACATGTTTTCTTAAACCGCCCATAAGAACCATATTCTGACTTTTATCTGGAGAATATCCAACAATAGCTTCCATCGCATGAATAATTGATCCAGATCCTAAGAACAACAATGCCTTCGAATAAGCATGAGTAATCAAATGAAATAAAGCAGCTCGATAAGACCCCATACCTAGAGCTAACATCATATAACCCAATTGAGACATTGTAGAATAAGCTAAGCTTTTCTTAATATCTTTTTGAGCAAGAGCTAAAGTGGCTCCTAAAAATAATGTTATTATACCTATCAAAGCTATTAGATTTAGAATGTAAGGTATAACTATGAAAAGAGGAAGAAGCCGAGCTACAAGAAAAATTCCTGCTGCTACCATAGTAGCGGCATGTATAAGAGCCGAAATGGGGGTAGGCCCTTCCATGGCATCAGGTAACCATACATGAAGGGGAAATTGGGCGGATTTAGCAACAGCGCCGGCAAATAATAGGGAGGCGCATAAAGTAACAAATAAAAAATTAACTTCATTATTATAAACCAAGTTATTGAATATTTCAAACAAATCCCGAAATTCGAAAGTACCTGTTATCCAATAAAAACCCAAAATTCCTAATAATAAACCAAAATCCCCGACACGATTAGTTACAAACGCTTTTTGACAAGCATTCGCGGCACTGGGTCGTGTGAACCAAAAACCTATTAATAGATAAGAACACACTCCAACTAATTCCCAAAAAATATAAATTTGTATCAAATTAGAACTAGTAACTAATCCCAACATTGAAGTATTGGAAAAACTCATATAAGCAAAAAATCTCAAATATCCCCGATCATGAGACATATAATTGTCACTATAAATAAGAACCATAATTCCAACAGTAGTGATTAATATCGACATAATAGAAGTAAGTGGATCAACCAAGCAGCCAAATTCTAAAGAAAAATCATTATTGATGGTCCAAGACCATACATATTGATAGACAGAATTATTATTTATTTGCTGAATAGAAAAAAGGGCTGAAAAAACCATAACTATACTTAATAATAAAACACTAGGAAAAGCCCACATACGGCGAAGATTTTTTGTTGCCGTTGGAAAAAGTAGAAGTCCTGTTCCAATTAAGATAGGAACTGGAAGTGGAATGAAAGGTATAATCCATGAATATTGATATGTATATTCCATAAAAAAAAAAAAAAAAAAAATTTATCTTAATTAATTGTTTCTGAGTCACCGGTTCTTATTTCTTTTCTTTTGAAAGGGGTCGGTTAATAAAAAAAAAATTAAGATATATAAAATAAAACTTAAATAGAATTTTCTAGCCTTAATTATTCTGAATCTTTCCAAACTACTTCAAATATTTAAAATCAAGAGGTTATAATTGGTCAAATGATATAAATAAGTCACTAGTGAAAAATAAATACGTATTTAATTTTATTAATACTGAATTGTTAATATTAAATTCAAATTTTTAAATAAAATTTTATGAAGATCAAAAATGAAAATTCTAATTTTCATTTTAATTATTACGTATTACAATAATTTTTTTATATCTATAGAACAAGGATAAATAATTATACCAAAAACAGTATTTGATATGAATCATAAAGCCCATAACTAAAACTATTTATTGTAATTCGGTTATTTAGAATCATTAACCAATTTGTTTTGTAACTAATTCTTTGTCTTCCATTACAATAAAAGCTATTTGTAGGAAATGCTATGATATCCAACACTTTAATTTTACGGAAAAAAAAAAGGGGGGGCAAATAAAATGCCTTTAAATTTTGTATTTTGTATCCTTTAACAGATTAACTACTAGTCTCATTTGATAATTCAAATTTTGTGGACTCTTTCTTCGAGCTTGAACAATTAAATTAATATTAAATTAATTAATATAATAGAAAAAATTATTAAAGTTTTTTTATTTTTTAATTAAGCGGGAGAAGGGTTGGTTTATTAAACTTTTCGATTTTTTTATTACATGTATAAATGTAACACGACGAAAATAGAAAGAAAACGGACAATCTTTCTTTTTTTTTTTTTTTTTTTTTTTTATCAACTTCAATCTATTTGGCATAGTGTACCTTATCATTCTTATTAATATTTTATGTGATTTTTAACCCCCCCCCCTTTTTTTTGGAGTCTAATTTAGAGAAAAAATAGATAGAGAATAGTAAAGAACAATTGATTTTGAACAATAGATGTCTTTCACATCCAACCGAAAAACCTATTATAACTTTTTAATGGCAGTTCCAAAAAAGCGCACCTCTATTTCAAAAAAACGTATTCGTAAAAATATTTGGAAAAGGAAGGGATATAGGGCAGCATTGAAAGCTTTTTCGTTAGCGAAATCTCTTTCTACCGGGAGTTCAAAAAGTTTTTTTTGTGTAACAAATAAATAATCTGAATCGTTCTAATAACTAATAAAGTGATATAATTTTGTTTATAGTTTATTTATAAGATTTATAAGTTATAAAAATGATAAATAACATTTATCAATTATAATTAATATTAACATCATAATAGTATAGTAAAAGAATAAATATTAATAGTAAAAGAATAAATATTAATATATAAGATAAATTACAATAGAAACAATATACATTAAAAAAAAATAAATAAAAAAGAATTAGTCTCATAATGTTTTAATTTAAAACGAATATAAAATTGAATTTGTTTTACTTTAATTTGAAGCCAAATGTTTCTTTCGTTTCTGATATAGATAAGAATTCTGTTGTCTACTGAATTCTAAAAATGAATGGTACTTTTTTGTTTGAAAAAAGGGTAAACGCAAGCGCAAGGTTTCGCCTTTCATTTTAGTATGTTTTATCATTTTCCGGATGGGGATTATCACTTTCCCCATCGCCCTTACTCAATAATAAAAAGAATTTTTTTTTTAGTTATATTTTTGATTTTATATTATAAAGAAGAGGTCGTTGAAACTAATTGATTAAGTTTAAAATGTTTTTTATAATCTTTTAAACCATTATTTTGGGTTTTAGAAATTATTATCACTATATAAATTCCTTAAACCCAATTAAATTAATAAAAGCCCCGTTTCCATTTTTAGGTAGTTATATGATTTAGGTAGTTATATGACGAATGCGCCAATTTTGAGTGATCTATTTTAGATCCTATGTTTCGATTGGAAGATCGATCAAGATATAATATATATATATTAATTAAAAAATTTAGAAAATATTTTGAAGTACGGTACAATTTCTATACGAAATTTTTTTATATGATTGATACGACCATCCCAAATACCTAACTTAATGGGTTTGCTAAATCTTAACGCAAATTCTCTACACAACAAAAAATCCTAACGCAACCTAACTATGCAAATATTTACATAAATCTTTTGAGTGTATCGCTGAAATTGTGTTATATAAAAATTCTATTTTTTTATTAATCGATAAAATGAATTTTTTATTTTAGATTAATAAAATAAATGATAAAAGAAATTAATCATTAAAAAATGCAAACGAGGCAGAACATTTTTTTTACTTATATCCAGGGATTGAAGTAAAAATTATCTAGTTACAACTGTTACATTTTAGTTTTAGGAGAGCATAAAGTAATAGCCTACGAAAAAATACATTGTTAGTTCAGTTAAATAAAATTGACATCCTAAAATACTAAATAACTAAATAAAAAGATAATAATAAGAAAAATCAATATTATTAACAAGAAAAATCAATATTATTAACGTTAACGAAAACGTTTTAATCCCTAATTTTTAAAAAAGTTTTTATTCATCAATTTGAATGGTTTCCTAAAAAAAAATATTGGATTGAATTAACTCCTTCAAGCTCGACGATTGAATAAAAATAGGTTATTATGATTTCGAATAAGCCGCTATGGTGAAATCGGTAGACACGCTGCTCTTAGGAAGCAGTGCTAGAGCATCTCGGTTCGAGTCCGAGTGGCGGCATGGCATCTTCTAAAAGAGTAAGTCCTATAATGAATTCAATTCCCGATTTCAATTCCTATAATTGAGGGACGCCCTTATTAATTTAATAATTTTTATGATATTTTCAACTTTAGAGCATATATTAACTCATATATCCTTTTCGATCGTTTCAATTGTAATTACAATTCATTTGATAATTTTATTAGTCGATGAAATCGTAGGACTAGATGATTCGTCAGAAAAGGGGATGATAGCTACTTTTTTCTGCATAACAGGATTATTAGTTACTCGTTGGATGTATTTGAGGCATTTACCATTAAGTGATTTATATGAATCATTAATTTTTCTTTCGTGGAGTTTTTCCATTATTCATATTATTCCGTATTTTAAAAAACATAAAAACCATTTAAGCGCAATAACCGCGCCAAGTGCTATTTTTACTCAAGGTTTTGCTACTTCGGGTCTTTTAACTGAAATGCATCAATCCGCGATATTAGTACCCGCTCTCCAATCCCATTGGTTAATGATGCACGTAAGTATGATGGTATTGAGCTATGCAGCTCTTTTGTGTGGATCATTATTATCACTAGCTCTTCTAGTCATTACATTTCGAAAATTCATAAGGATTTTTAGTAAAAGCAATAATTTAGAAAATGAGTCAGTTTACTTTAGTGAGATTCAATACGTGAACGAAAGAAACAATGTCTTACGAAACACTTCTTTTATTTCGTCTCAAAATTATTACAGGTATCAATTGATTCAACAATTGGATCGTTGGAGTTATCGTATTATTAGTCTAGGGTTTATCCTTTTAACCGTAGGTATTCTTTCGGGAGCAGTATGGGCTAATGAAGCATGGGGATCATATTGGAATTGGGATCCAAAGGAGACTTGGGCATTTATTACTTGGACCATATTCGCTATTTATTTACATATTAGAACAAATAAAAATTTTGAAAGTGTAAATTCTGCAATTGTGGCTTCAATGGGCTTTCTTATAATTTGGATATGCTATTTTGGGGTTAATCTATTAGGAATAGGGTTGCATAGTTATGGTTCATTTACATTAACATCTAATTGAATAAAAGACTTGACGAATATAAACATAGGACGGCATACAGGTATATATACGAAAACTTCATGTAAACAATCAAGAACCATTTGAATCATTTCCATTACTTGATTCAAATGGTTCTCACAAATTCAAAAGATATCTAGTTATAATAGAATTCCAATTTTTTTATTTTACTTAAAAGAATATAAAAGACTCATTTTTTTATTGTACAATCAACCATTTTTAAAATCATGGGATTTCAGTTTCATTTTTTGGTTTACTCACAAAAACTATCGAAAAAAATAATTGGATATAATAGCTTCGACCTTGTCAACTGATAATGATAAAACGAAATCGGGATAAACACCAATACCTATTACAGGTAAAAGGATAGAGATCGAAACAAATAATTCTCGCGGTCCAGAATCAAAAAAATAAGAGTTTGGGGCATTAAAAAGCTTGTATCCATAGAACATCTGGCGTAACATAGATAATGAATAAATAGGAGTTAATATCATTCCAATTGCCATTACAAAAGTAATTAATATTTTTGTCATTAAAAGATATTTTTGACTAGTAAGTATTCCAAAAAAAACTAACAATTCGGCAACAAAACCGCTCATGCCCGGTAATGCAAGAGAAGCCATTGATAAGATACTGAAAGTCGTGAATATTTTTGGAATTGCGATAGCCATTCCGCCCATTTCGTCGAGATAAACAAGACGTATTCTATCATAACTCGTTCCGGCCAAGAAAAAAAGCGCAGCGCCAATAAATCCGTGAGAGATTATTTGTAAAATGGCTCCGTTGAGTCCTGTATCGCTTATAGAACCAATTCCTATAATTATGAAACCCATATGAGATACAGAAGAGTAGGCTATTCTTTTTTTTAAATTACGCTGACCGAGAGATGTTGAAGCTGCATAGATTATTTGAATTGTGCCTACTATAATCAACCAGGGAGAGAATATAGAATGGGCGTGGGGTAATAATTCCATATTGATCCGAACCAATCCATATGCTCCCATTTTTAATAAGATTCCGGCTAAAAGCATACAAGTACTGTAATGTGCCTCTCCATGGGTGTCTGGTAACCATGTATGTAAGGGTATGATCGGTGATTTGACAGCAAAAGCAATAAGAAATCCAATATAGAATATTATTTCCAGTGCTACAGGATACGATTGATTAGCTGATGTTTCAAAATTTAATGTTGGTTCATTGGAACCATATAAACCAATACCCAAAACTCCCATTAATAAAAAAACGGAACTTCCTGCAGTGTACAAAATAAATTTTGTAGCTGAATACAAACGTTTCTTTCCCCCCCACATGGATAGAAGTAGATAAACTGGAATTAATTCTAACTCCCACATGATGAAAAAAAGTAAAAGGTCTCGAGAAGAAAATGGTCCTATTTGACCGCTATACATTGCTAACATCAGAAAATGGAATAGTCGGGAATCTCGAGTAATCGGCCGAGCCGCTAAAGTAGCTAAAGTTGTGATAAATCCTGTCAGTAAAATGGGTCCGATAGAAATTCCATCTATTCCCAATCTCCAGTAAAAATCAAAAAAATCGATCCATTTATAATCCTCTGTCAGTTGCATTAATGGATCATCCAATTGGAAACGATAACCGAATGCATAGGTTGTTAGAAGGAGTTCTATTATGCATATACCTATAGTATACCACCGAATTATCTTATTTCCTCTATGAGGGAGAAAGAAAATTAAGGAACCCGCGAATATTGGCAAAACTACAACTAGCGTTAACCAAGGAAAATTATTCATGGTAAAAACAAGATAAACTTGGACCAGAAAAACCCGTGCTCAAAATAAATAGTTTTTGAGCGCGGGTTTTTGTCGGTAAAGGTAAAAAAATCAAATGTATTCAAGTAGGGTTTTCTGGAACGTATTAATAAGCCAGACCCATACTTCGAGTTGTTTCATGCCATAAATAAACTCGAACACTCAAGAAATCTGTCGGACAGGCGGATTCACATCTCTTACAACCGACACAGTCCTCTGTTCTTGGAGCAGAAGCAATTTGCTTAGCTTTACACCCGTCCCAAGGTATCATTTCTAATACATCCGTTGGGCAGGCGCGCACGCATTGAGTACACCCTATACACGTATCATAAATCTTTACTGAATGTGACATTTGGATCTATAAATTTTTGAATGTCAGAAAGTTTCGATCTAGTAAACTTGTAAATGAATCATATATTTAGACACCAGATGAATCAATAATTTATCATAATTTTTCTAATCAATCTACTTCTGGATTGACTCATGCGATAGAGCCAAGATACTTTAATTTCTTACATTTTTGAAAACATGTATTATTACGGAATGTATGGTCATGGTAATTCTAATTTATGAATATTAGAATTTATATGATTAATACTACTTATTCAACAAATTCGATTGATTGATACGAGTTGATTTTCTGTTACGATAAATTGATGAAACAATAGCCGGGCCAATAGCTGCTTCAGCGGCTGCAATAGCTATAACAAAAATTGAGAAAATATTTCCTTTTAATTGGCGACTATCAAAAAAATCAGAAAATGTTACGAAATTCATATTAACCGCATTCAGTATAAGTTCAAGACACATAAGGGCTCTAACCATATTCCGGCTCGTGATCAATCCATAGATACCGATAGAAAATAAGTAGGCACTCAAAACAAGTACATGTTCGAGCATCATTGACCAACTCCTTATCAATTTCGATTCATTTCAATATGAACTGAACAACAATTCAACAGATTCAATTGACTAGAATAAAAAAAAGTACGGAACAAAGGCAGATTTTCTATTGTTAATAGAATAGATTGAATAATTTCTATTTTAGACATAAACAATCTTTAATTAAAGGGAAATAAATGTAATGTAATAAAACCGAACAGAGTTTAACGTGCATTGCTAATTCTATAAATTTTTTACTGTCGCGCCACGGCAATTGCACCTATCAAAGCGGCTAAAAGAATTATCGAAACGAATTCAAATGGAAGAAAAAAATCTGTTGATAAATGAATTCCAATTTGTTGACTATTACTTATCAAATCTTGCTCTATAATCTGGTTTGATCTTGTAGTCCAAATAATTCCGTACCATGACGTATCCGTAATAATAATCATGAGTAAAACAAAAATACTTGTACAAACTGGCAAAGTAACCACATCCCCAATGGTCCAAAGATTCAAATCTTTGTAATATTCTGAACCATTCATGAACATCACAGCAAATACGATTAAAACATTTATAGCTCCCACGTAAATAAGGAGTTGTGCAGCAGCTACAAAATAAGAGTTTAATAGAATATAGAATAAGGATATACAAACAAGAACCAGTCCCAATGAAAAGGCAGAATAAATGGGGTTGGTAAATAATACCACCCCCATACCTCCTAGTATAAGAACCGATCCCAGAAAGACTAAAAGAAAATCATGTATTGGTCCGGGCAAATCCATTATATGTAAAATAAGAGATAAATAAATAGAAATGTTTTTCATGACCTTATTGAGACCCGACCATAAATTTTTTTTTTATGATTTTTGAGCAATTCCTAATTTAATCCTAAGTAAATAAATACTAAGGGATATGAATAAATGTGAGTACTATTATTGGACTAATTTCATTCTTTATCTGAAAGAGTCGTTCTAATTCTAAACGATATATTTTAAAACAATTATGGATATATTAATTAATGGATTTTCAATCCAAATTAAGACGCGTTTCTTACCAACCAATCAATAGTTGGTATTTGTAGTTATTGACCAAACAACACGAAAGAAACCTAAATTCCTTCTATATTAGTTATTAGTAAAGTAATTATAAATTATTCGTTAATAAGAGATTTACTTATTTATTTGAGGCGAATTCAAAATTGTTCGAATTGTATAATCGTCAATTACTGACATTGGTAAACGACCCAAAGCAATTTGATTATAATTCAATTCGTGACGATCATAAGTAGAAAGTTCATATTCTTCAGTCATTGATAAACAATTCGTTGGACAATACTCAACGCAATTACCACAAAATATACAGACTCCGAAATCAATACTGTAATTAAGCAGCCGTTTCTTGCGAATATCAGTTTCCAATTTCCAATCAACAACGGGTAGATCTATAGGACATACACGAACGCATACTTCACAAGCAATACATTTATCAAATTCAAAATGGATTCGACCGCGGAAACGCTCCGCGGTGATTGATTTTTCATAAGGATATTGAATAGTTACGGGTAAACGATTTGCGTGGGATAAAGTAATCATGAAACTTTGACCAATGTACCTTGCAGCTCGTACTGTTTGTTGACCATAATTCATGAACCCAGTTACCATAGAGAACATATCGTTAATATATATATGAATAGTTTTATGTTTGTTTATTTCTCTTGTTTGAGACACGTTGTGAATATAGAATGTTACTTTACAGTGAAAAGAGTTGGAAAGAAGTTGTTAATAATAGATTACCGAGAGAAATAGGTAAAAGAAATTTCCATCCAAGATTCAATAGTTGGTCCATTCTTAGCCTCGGTAAAGTCCATCTTGTTGTGATAGGAATGAACAAGAACAAATAAGTTTTAGCTAATGTAATAAAGATACCAATTATCGCTCCAAAAACTCCACATGTTTTATTTATTTCAAAAAGCTCAGAAACATATATGTCCGGAATAGATATATTCCAACCTCCCAAGTAAAGAACTGTTACAAATAATGAAGAAACCAATAGGTTTAGATAGGAAGCAACATAAAATAACCCAAATTTTATACCTGAGTATTCGGTTTGATAACCTGCTACTAACTCTTCTTCTGCTTCTGGTAAATCAAAAGGTAATCTCTCACATTCTGCTAGGGAAGAAATAATAAAAATGATAAACCCTATAGGCTGACGCCACAAATTCCATCCCCAAAAACCATATTTTGATTGCGCCTCAACAATATCAATTGTACTTGAACTGTTAGATAATTATAGTCGGTGATACCATCACTGTTACCATCGCTATTACAGAACCGTACATGAGATTTTCACCTCATACGGCTCCTTGAAGGCCAGAAATAAATATAGGGACCGCGTCAGTATTCTTTTTTGAATCTTGATATGTTTGTAGGATGGATAACTATCGGCCGGTCCCAAATTAGACCAATTGAATTCTGTCTGTTATAATTATTTTAATTCAAAATTAAATAAAAAAAGTACTTCTGAATTGATCTCATCCTTTCTTTAATTTAATAATTTCAATAATAATTTCAATTCTTCTTTGTTCAGTAATAACTTAACTGTTCAATAAAATACTTCTTGTAAAAATATCAATAACCCGTTGGTTTCACGTACGAAAAAAAAAAATTCTATATTAATTAATGAATTATGACACAAATTATATATCTATTAATATGTATATGGGAAAGAATAAAAGTAACAAAGAATAAAGAATAAAAGTAACAAAGAATAAATAAAGTATATCTTTTTTTTTTTTCGTTCCTATTCTTCTTTCTATTTCTGAGAAAAAGAGGGCTTTCAAAATAAAGTAAAGGATTATTTCGTTTCGAATAGTTATTTATTAAATCGGTGGATAGGAGTATACTCTGGATTGGAATCGTGTCATGGGGAGTACTGCCTGATCATTTCTACCAACTTAAAGCCCCAATTAGTATTCTTTGTTTGTATATTATGTAAAAATGTCCTTTTGGAAAATTTACATAATCTCCATTACTAATCCTTTACATATGTTCGTGTTTCTAACCATCCACTCGTTTTTGCTCAATCCCCCGTTATGCTAATACATAAAAATGATAGTGAAAACTCAATACGGTTGATCTTTTGAACCCGCTTCAAGTCAGGATGACTAATCAACCAATCTTGGGGGAAACGGTCTCTTCTGTTTATGTTTATTTCCGCTTAACTCTCTAACTCTTATACATAGAAAATGAGAATCAATCTTTTTACTGCGAATTTATATATAAGCTGTTTTCTTTCACTCATATAACTATTTGATTTAGTTCATCAACCCGAATAATGAATAAAAAAAAATTAAGATATCTACTCAATCCATTCCAACCCTTTCCTTGAAAGGAAGGAATAGAGAAAAGTTTCTGTCTATGTATCAACGAATCGCACGTAGAGATATTGATAACACACATAAAGTTAATGGTATTTCATAACTAATCGATTGAGCAGCAGCTCGTAGACCGCCTAAAAAGGAATATTTATTATTTGACCCGTATCCCGACATAAGAAGTCCAATTGGAGCAATACTGGAAATGGCAATCCATAAAAAAACACCGATATTGAGATCCGCTAAAACAAGGTGATATCCAAAAGGAACTACTGAATAGCTTACTAAAATTGATATGACTGCTATGGATGGCCCGATACTGAATAAACGAGTATCCCCCCTAGATGGAAAAAGATTTTCTTTGAAAAGTAGTTTTGTCCCATCTGCTAGAGCTTGAAGAACTCCCAAAGGGCCGGCGTATTCAGGTCCAATACGTTGTTGTATCCCTGCCGATATTTCTCTTTCTAACCATACAATTACCAGTACGCCTATTGTGATTCCCACTACAAGAGTCAAAATAGGAACAAGAACCCATAGAATTCCATAAACCTCTTTAAAAAATTCTAATCTAGAAAAAGAATCGATATCTTGTACTTCCGGTGTATCAATTATCATTTCAACGATCAACTTCTCCCATAATGATATCTATACTACCTAGTATCGTCATAATATCAGCCAATTTCATTCTTTTAACTAACCGCGGAAGAATTTGCAAATTGATAAAACCCGGCGGGCGGATTTTCCATCTCCAAGGAAAACCACTCTGATCCCCTATGAGAAAAATTCCCAATTCTCCCTTTGGGGCTTCTACTCTCACATAAAGTTCTTGTTTCGGCAATTCAAATGTAGGAGACGGCTTTTTACTAATAAATCGATATTCAAAATCATTCCATTCCGGATTCCTTTCTCTATCAAAGTATCGTATTTCTAAATTCTCATAGGGTCCCCCTGGAATTCCTTCCAGGGCCTGTTGAATAATTTTTACGGATTCTATCATTTCACCAATTCGGACTAGATAACGAGCCAATGAATCTCCTTCTTTTTGCCACTGTACTTCCCAATCAAATTCGTCGTAACATTCATAATGATCAACTTTACGAAGATCCCATTGTATTCCGGAAGCTCGCAGCATTGGTCCCGATAAACCCCAATTTATTACTTCCTCTCTACCAATAATGCCTACTCCCTCGACTCGTTCTAAAAAAATAGGATTTCGTGTAATAAGTTTTTGATATTCAGCAACTCTTGTTAAAAAATAATCGCAGAAATCCAAACATTTATCTATCCAGCCATGAGGTAGATCGGCCGCTACTCCTCCGATACGAAAATAATTATGCATCATTCTCATACCGGTGGCAGCTTCGAATAGATCATATACTAATTCTCTTTCTCTGAAAATATAGAAAAAGGGAGTTTGTGCACCAATATCCGCCATAAAAGGACCGAGCCATAACAGATGAGAAGCTATACGACTCAACTCCAACATAATTATTCTGATATAGCTGGCTCTTTTAGGTACTTGAATATTTCCCAACTGTTCTGGTCCGTTTACAGTTATTGCTTCTGTGAACATAGTAGCTAAATAATCCCACCGTGTTACATAAGGCAAATATTGTATAATTGTTCGATTTTCCGCAATTTTTTCCATTCCTCGGTGTAAATAACCCAATATTGGTTCACAGTCAATAACATCTTCACCATCTAGAGTAATGATGAGTCGAAGAACACCATGCATTGATGGGTGGTGGGGGCCCATATTGACTATCATGAGGTCTTTTCTTGTAGCCGGTATATTCATAGGTTTTTCCTCGATTCATTCTTTCATGAATTGCTGAAAACGAAAAAAAGTTCATTAAAATTCAAGATCTAATAAATCAAATAATTCAAAATGCCTTTAGAAAAATAAAATTAACGAGTTTTTGACTCCCGAATATCCAACCGATTAATTAATTCTTTATAACATATTCTATTTTTCTTTGACAAATAAGACAGTAATCGTTGGCGTTTTCCCAGAATTTTACGTAAACCTCTCTGAGATAAATAGTCTTTTTTGTGTAATTGTAAATGTGAAGTAAGTCTTCGTATCCTATTGGTGAAACTAACTATTTGAAATTCAACAGATCCTCTGTTTTCGTCTTTTTCTTCTTGTGAAATAACTGAGATGAATGAATTTTTTACCATAAACTGAAATCTTCTCTCCCCCCCTCTTTTTATTTTAAGATATTTTTTATTGATAGATATCTTTATTGATCAGTAATAATAATGCCCCTAATTTTTATTTGGTATATACAAAAATTTGTATTTCGTTATTAATTTCTAATTTTTTTTATTTAATAAAACTTACTCAATCCTATTTTCATTTTAAAATTGGATTTGAAAGGGGATACAAAAGTATGGTTGGTTTCTTCACTCACAAAAGATAAAAGTTTAGACCTAAAATAAGAAAATTTTGTTCATTCTAGATCTAATTGATATGTCATTGAATTAGTATCATGTATCAGAATGGAATGTAAGACAATGTATGCGTGCATCTCTTTGTCGTCATAGACCAGATATGGTATGGGAAATATAGGAAAAATTTACTATTAATGAATTTTCAATCGCGGATACATATGTATCCTTACCATACTGAAACAACTGCCATTATTGGTATTAAACCAATAACGATTCATACAAGCTAAATCTTCTAATCGATAATTGGGCCAAAGAAATAGCTTTAATTTTATAAGTTTTTTTTTATATTTTTTGCTTTTATCCACAACTTGACTGTTTACCTCATTCCCATTACAAAAAGATGCCTTTCTATGTCTATTCTTAGAATTTAAACAAATTAGAATTCGCAATTCTCTACGACGTCTAGGCGATAAAATATTTTCAGGAACAAACAAATCATAATTTTTTTTATATCTATTTCCAGTCATCTTTTGATGTTTTGTAATGACTTCATCAGAATTCTTATCAACATGTTTTTTTTCTCGGTATCTTTGATTTATTTGATGTTTACTTTTATGAACTAATGAAATACCGAGGGTTTGATACATAATAAATTTTCCATCATTTTTTATAGCTAGACGAATTGGTTCAATAATCAAAAATCCCCTTTTAATAAATTCTGTAAGAGTTACATCTTTCTGAATCGTCAAAATATCCAGACTCATTTCGCCCCTTTGAATAGAGGATATAGTAATTTCTCTTGGATTTATCAGTCTAAGCAGGAGACAATATACGTTGATGTTATTGATTATTTTTTTATTTAAAGAATCATCCCATCTCAATTGAAAATACAAATACCTTTTTAGGAAGAAATCAAACTCCGCTTTTGTATTTATCTTGTATTGCTTTTTATTTCTATGTTTTTTCATGTCCGATCCCGTATAATCTTCTTCAACATCTTTTTCTTGGTTTGAAAGAGCTGATTTAAGATCTGCTTGGCCCATGGATTCTTTTTCTCCTTGATTTCGGTTTTCTAATTCAAGAGATTTTTTTTCATTCGACGATATTGATATAAAAGGATCTCTTTTTTTATTTCCAGTGATGCTTTTGTTTTCACTAGCATTTTTTTTTATATTAGAATTAAAAAGTAGTAATTTAATTGGTATAACCCACGGTTTCATTTTATACGTATTATAAAGTCTCACAAATTCTGGCAAGAACCAAAGTTCCAGATTTGATATGGGACGACTTAGTATTTCTTCATTCATTCCCATCCAATCCAAAAGGGGTTTTTGATTGGATAGGTTGATTTTTTGGTCTTGCTGAAGTGTGAGATAAAAAAGACCCTTATTATTGATTTTTTCAATTATTTGATACTTATTAACCCTAGTCTTAGTATATTTATTACTGTTAGTGTCAGTATCAATATTGATCCAGGCCTCAATATCGACCTTCGTTTTAAGACAAAAATAGAGAATTCTCCAATCAAAAAATTTTCTATCCGTATTTTTATCCATATCTCGAATATCATCTTCTACCATATTAAATGATTTTTGTTTATGTGTGTTGTAATTATAAAAAATATCTTGGTTAGTTTTTACTTGTAATGGTGATCCATAAATTGAAGAGTACTTCTTAGTTTCAGAATTTATGGATTTATATGCTAAAAGATCATATCTATATTGTTTTTTAAAATGATCCTTTTGATTCAATAATAAATCCGTTTCCATTTTTGTTTTTTTTTCGTAGTGAATTAATTCATCTTTTTCATATAAATCACACAAATCTTTATATAAATCTTTATTTTGAGCTATACAGTTCAATATATTTCGCCATTTTTGTGGTACTACTCTAGACCATTTAATTTGAGATACATCACATTGATATTCATAATGACTCCTTAACCAATTTGTCCATTGATTCATTCCAGAATTGCGAAGATTCTTAGGTCTTAATTCGGAATGAAATAGTTCTTGTCTTACAACAAAAAAATCCTTTATTTCATTCTTAAGAAAAAGGGGGGTTCCATTATATTGAAATACGGATTTCAATTTCTCTAACTTAATAAGTTGGGTTTGTGATAATTTGTAAAATACATATGCTTGTGAAAAGTAAGATAAGTCAAAAAAAGTCTTTGAATTTTTTTGACTAAGACTAATATTAGTATTAGAAAGTGACTCTTTTATAATCGAAATAAATTTAATTAAACTTTGATTTGTTTTATTAATTCTTTCTTGATTTGCTTCATTACTGTTAATGTTTTTATTAATAATTTTTTTTGTTGATTCAAGAAAAAGTTGTGTATTGATACTAGGAATATTAATCATAGATAGAAAGATATCTATGTATATCTTTTCAATGAAAAATATTATAAAATAATGGGATTTACGGATTAATCGAGCAGTTCTTCTTTTTAATATCTGCCAAATATTTTTTTGTGATTCCAATCTTTTATCATCATAACTTATTTTGTTAGAACTCAAATTTCTATCTGAAGTTATAAATCCCTTTTTCTTGTCTTTTGTAATTTTTTCTATTTGCTTTATGATTGTGTTTATTCTATCAGTCAGATCTTGCATTTTTTTTTCTGTTAATGAATAATTTGTCCAATCCTGAGATCTAATTTGAATGGACGATTCCTGAATCATCCGATTACTGATTATTGAATCTTTTTTAATTTCACTCAATTCATATACTTCTATTTCTCTCAATCCAAATAATATAATTGGGTTTATTTTTGAGAGTTCTTTTATTATTTCTTTTATAAACAGAATGTTTTTAATGATCCATTTTTTTGGTTTTTTTGAGACATTTAGAAACAATTTTGTTTGTTCTTTAAAAATTCCTAGAATTATAAAACATTTCTTTTGCAATTTTTTAATTTTTTTTTTGAGTTCTTTTAAAATCGGTTCAAAAAATGAAAGTTTTTTTCTGGGAGAACCAAAAGGTAGTTCAGCTTCCATTCCAAAAATTGTTAAAAAACAAAAATCATTTTTTTGACCTTGCTTTTTCATTGGATCGTTAGAAGGGGCTCGTAACTTAGATCTGTGCCAAGGTTTAAGACGAAAAGGAAATAGGATCTTGATCTGAATGCCGTCTGTTAACCAGTTTTTTGGAAATTCTTTTTCTGATAATTGAACGCCGTTATAGGTACATTTAACATGCATTTCTCTATTCCAATCCTTTAAGTCCTCATACCATTCCGGAAATTGAAATAATAGTATACGGACGATATTTTTAGCTATTATCAATGAAGGTAATATAATATATTTTCTAAGAATTGATTGGGTTACTAATAAAAAACCTCTCATTACTTGAGCAAGTAAAATACTATCCCAGGCTTCCGCTATTTGTATACGCACTTTCTCCTTTCTTTTGTCTTCTTCTTTTTTGTCCTCCTCTTTTTTTTTCGCGCTTTCTTTTGTCTTTTTCTCTGTATAATTCGAAATTG